AATTATGTTTCGCAATTTCCTAATCCAACTTGTCATTTTCGAATTGACTTTTGGATACAAATTACGAGAATGTATACTCTTTCTCGTATTTTTCATTGAGAGGTAAAGGATTAAATCCTTTTAAGAAATAAAGTTTTTGCTCGGATATGAGCCGAAAGATCCCTTAACTATTAAGGTTAATCGAACGAGTCACACTTTTACCACTAAACTATACCCGCTATAATTGGATTATGTGTAGAAAAGAACCTTTTGTCGAGTAAGGCAATCGGGCGTGATCAAGATATGATCGGGTAGAAACCCAAAAATTACGAAAATGAGAATGTTAATATATTCTAGGTTCGTGAGAGAATCTAATCAGATTAGGATCAGATTAGGAAAGGAGGATTCTATATTATTATTATTAGAATTTAATACTATATCAAAAGAATATTAGAAGACTAGAAATAGTCTTTCTGATATCTTAATATTCTTAATTGTTCTTCTTTCAATTCGAGTCTTCAATATACATATAGAAATCCCTATTCTATGATATAGAATAAAAATTCTTGGGACGGAAGGATTCGAACCTCCGAATATCGGGATCAAAACCCGGTGCCTTACCGCTTGGCCACGTCCCACTTGGATTTCTATCCACTACTAGTCAAAATTAACATTAGTATTGGTTCTTCGTCAATTCAGATATTTCTGAAATACATTAGCTCGGTATTCATATTTTAATATGCGTAGATATAGAATTAAAAATACATTGGCTTGGTATTCATATTTTACCATGCGTAGATATAGAATTAAAAATACATTTATTGATCATAATATAGAATTCAATTAAAATATTCAATGAAATATAGAATTTCTTCTATTCTTTTTTGTTTTGAGAATTGAAAAGTTGTGGATTGAGCGACTTTCAAAAAAAGGATTGGCTACCTTAGTTGGGTTTTTGAGCAAGTTTTCTAGCAATAATATATTAATAACTCACAATTCTCTTCAAGAACAAAACATTTTTTATGCTTCCTTTTTTTAGTTTCATTGATATCGGTCTTAATTTCGCCCTTTTGTTAGATAGTTTTGTCTTGACAAAATTGCCCGAAGCCTACGCCTTTCTAAATCCAATTATCGATTTTATGCCAGTAATCCCTCTGTTCTTTTTTCTATTAGCCTTCGTTTGGCAAGCTGCTGTAAGTTTTCGATAAGATCTTTACTGTTCTAGAATAAATCGAGATTTATTCAAAACCGGAAAAGAACAAAATTCGAAATATCATATGATACTTATGTATCATATAATAGACATGTATAAGTTGGAAATTGATCACCGGTTAGGGATATTTATTACGCGCGAATAGGTGAGGGTTCGACTTTGGAAAATATTAAACATACAGTCAAACTAATTAACGGTGTTCATTTATTATTTGTCAAAACGCGGATAAAACAAATATCATAGATAATATAGACAAATAATCTAGATATATCAACTTATCGTATATAAGTTCTAAAATAATAAGAATTTTAATTATACACGAACAAGGGAGGTTCGACACAATGCAAGAAATAAAACATACAATCAAACTAATAGTTTTAACGGCATTCATTTATTATTTGTCAAAACGCGGATAAAACAAATTTCGTAGGTAATATATCAAATGTATTATAGGTAATGTATATTACCTATAATATAGACAAACCCTATCGGACCGATATCTAGACAAACAATATCGTAAGGAATATATCCAAACGATATCGTACAATATTATCTAACTTTTTTAATCTCAAAAGGGCTTGAGAGAAAATGGCAAAGTGGAAGATTAGTAGTTAGACTACTAATGTAGTTCAGATTTATTTACATTCTGTATAAGTTTTGAAAAAAAACTTATATAGATAACCTACCTTCTTAATTTTTAATTTTGGGAGGGCAAATGGAAAGGTGGAACATAGTAGGTAGACTACTAATGTGGTTGAGGTTTATTTACAAACTGTATAAGTTTTTTAAAAAAACTTATATGGATAAGATATTTTACCCAACTTCCTTAATTTTGAAATTTGTAAGGAGGGCTTGAGAGAAAGTGGCAAAATGGAAGACTATAGGGAAACTACTAATGTATTTGAGGTTTATTTACACTTTGTATAAGTTTTTTAAAAAACTTAAATAGATAATATATATTGCCTAAAAAAAAGTTTTAATGACAAAAGGGGATTTCATCGTGGAAACTCGGCAGCATGCGGTCAAACTAATAGTTTTGACCGCATTGATTTAGTATCTGTCACAACATGGGTAGGGGATAAAAAGTATTAAATAGATAATCGATTTTTTTTTGAAACCAAAAACTTGGAGATCGTGTAATGCTTACTCTCAAACTCGTTGTTTACACAGTAGTGATCTTCTTTGTTTCTCTCTTCATCTTTGGATTTTTATCCAATGATCCAGGGCGTAATCCCGGACGGGAAGAATAAAAAATAAGATTTTTCTTTACTTTTTTTATGTTTTTAGCATTTTTCTATCTTTAATTTTTAAATGTTAAAGACATAAAATAAAGTAAAAAAAATCGAAAAATTTTTGAAAGAAACGAAGTATCAAAACATCAACGGAACCGGAAAGAGAGGGATTCGAACCCTCGGTACGAACAACTCGTACAACGGATTAGCAATCCGACGCTTTAGTCCACTCAGCCATCTCTCCCAATTAAAAAAAGATATTGACTAATATTAATCGAAAGCTGAAACAGAAAGTTTTTTTTAGAAAATACAAATGTAAAAATTTGAATATTTTTGAATATTCTAAAATATTCAAATTCTAGAAAATATTTGAAATGACCTGATTTGAAAAAATAAAGCATGCTTATAGAATAACTGCAATTTGTTTTTCTTGGTTTAAATTTTTTTTTATTAAAAACGGATTTTTCTTTTCCTTTTCATTGTTTTTTTCTCAACACATTACCATTCATCTTGACAATGGTGTGCCAAATAAATATAATTCCATTGCGCTAAGTGCATATTTTGGGGGAGATCCATTTATACTTGTTTTTTTCTTTTGTATGTATATAACATAAAATTTTGGGGGGTTGCTAACTCAATGGTAGAGTACTCGGCTTTTAAGTGCGACTAACGTATTTTACACATTTGGATGAAGGAAGAAATTCGTCCGTACTATCGGTATAGTTTGTAAGACCGCGACTGATCCTGAAAGGAATGAATGGAAAAAAGAGCATGTCGTATTACTTTGGATTTTCTGAGAATAATTTTTGTTTGACCAGGAAAAGAGGGGGTCCAAACCTTATTTGAATTTTTGGTAAAGAACATAAAATAAAGAATTCCAACCCTCGGTCGAGTAAATAAATGGATAGAGCTTTAAGGCTCCAATTATCAGTAAACAAAAAAGAAATGAGCTTCCCTTTTTTATTTTCATTTTTTTGAAATTGAAAGGATTATCCTATCTAAATTTACGTTAAAAAGGTATTAGTGCCTGATGCAGGAAAGGCTTTTCCATGAGCGGATTTTCCATTTTTTTTTACTGAATCCTAACTATTAGCTAGTCTCGACTATCAGTCGTAGATGAATGTGTAGAAGAAAGAGTATATTGATAAAAAGAATGTTTCCAACATCAAAAGAGCGATTATTTTGAAAAAGTAAACGATTTCGAACGATCTTTTTATCCTTTAATGAGCATAAATAAATTAGATGGAAAAAAAGGGAGAATAGAGAATCCGTGTTGATGAGTTTATCCCTTTATTGATATATTGATATTGAGGGGTTTATTAGACTTTTTTTACTATATCGCATTATGTATTAATTAATAACCTAAGAAATTCCTTATCTTTCCTTCAATCAAATCCAAATTTTAATTTTAAAATGCTTTAAAATGCAAAAGGAAAAATATAAAAAATATTTCGAAATAGATAGATCGTTTAAAAAAAGCTTCCTATACCCACTTATTTTTCGGGAGTATATTTATATAGTTACTTATGCTCGTGGTTTAAATGACTATGGATCCATTTTTTCGGAAAATTTTGGTTATGACAATAAATTCAGTTTACTAATTATAAAACGTTTAATTACTCGACTGAATCAACCGAATCATTTCCAAAATTTATCTACAGATTCTGAACAACCTATCCTTTTTAGGTATAACAAGATTTTGTATTTTCAAATGATATCGGCGGGACTTGCAACCATTATCGAAATTCCATTTTCTCTACGATCGTTAACCTCTTTCGAAAGGTTACAAATAGAAAAATCTCAAAATTTAAGATCAATTCATTCAATATTTCCTTTTTTAGAGGATAAATTGACACACTTAAATTATGTGTCAACTGGACTAATACCGTACCCCATCCATCTCGAAAAATTGGTTCAAGTTATTCGCGTCTGGATAAAAGATAGCGCGTGTTTGCATTTATTACGGATTTTTTTTCATGAGTATTCGGATTGGAACAGTCAATTTATTTCGAATAAATTGATTTCGAATAAATTGATTTCTATTTTTTTTGATTTTGTAAAAAAGAATTTAAGACTTTTATTGGTTTTATATAATATATATATATATGAAAATGAATCCATTTTGTTTTTTCTTCGTAACCAAGTTTTTTATTTACGATCAACCTTTTCTAGCTTCCTTCTTGAGAGAAATCTTTTCTATGGAAAAATAGAACAGTTTGCGGAAGTCTCTGATAATTGTTTTGGGATTCTCTTATGGTTATTTAAGGATACTTTCATGCATTATGCTAGATATCAAGGAAATTTTTTTTTAGCTTCAAAGGATACGCCCTTTCGAATTAAAAAATGGAAATATTATCTTGTCAATTTATGGCAATGTCATTTTTATGTGTGGGCTCAACCGGAAAACATCCATTTAAATTCATTATCCAAGCATTCTCTCCCTTTTTTAGGCTATCTTTCAAGTCTAGGATTAAATCCTTCGGTCTTCCGAAGTCAAATGGTAGAAAATTCTTATCTAATAGATAATAGAAAGCATAAATTGGATACAAAAATTCCAATTTATGCTTTGATTTCAG